CAGAATCTGATGAATCCGCCCAAGCAGGCTTACTAATGGGATGTCCTGAAAAGTTACAAAATTTCGCTTTAGCCAATGATCCAATCAAAGGAATAATTGGAACTATAGTATCAAACTTTTTAATAACAATATCTATAATAAATGACTTTTCTAACATTTGACTCCTTACTGCTGAAGGAGTTGGTCGTACACTTGAAAGATAACCCAGAAAATCGATAAAATGATTGGATAATGGGTTTATATGAATCCTATCCGGTTGAGACCAAAAGTAAAAATAACATTCCCATAAATTTACAAGGTAATATTTCCATTTCTTCATCAGAAGAGGGGTTCCTTTTGAAGACAAAATGGATTTTCCTTGAAATCTGAAATACTGTATGAAAGGATCCTTGAACAACCATAGGATAGTATGAAAATCATTACGAAAATCCACTAAAAAATGTTCTATTTTTCTATAAAAATGTGTTCGATCAAGAAAAGCTCTAGAAGACGTTGATCGTAAATGATAAGATTGTTTACGGAGAAAAACAAATATGGATTCCGATTCATATACATGAAAATTATATAGGAACAGGAAAAATCTTTGATTCTCTTTTGAAAAAAAGAGAATCATTTTCATTTTTTGAGTAATAAGACTATTCCAATTATGATACTTGTAGAGAAAGAATCTCAATAAGTGCAAAAAGGGAGCATCTTGTATCCAAGAGCGAAGGGTTTGAACCAATAGTTCCAGATGGATAGGGTAGGGTATTAGTATATCTAATACATGATTTAAATGTAATAATTTATCCTCTAAAAAGGGAAATATGGAATGAATTGATCGTAAAGTAGTCATAGATTTGTCTATTTCTTTACTTTCTGGGGAAGATACTAATCGCAGTGAGAATGGAAGTTCCACAATGACTGCAACCCCCTCTGATATCATTTGAGAATCCAAATTTTTATTATGTCCGAAAAAAAAATTTGGATTAGAATCATTCGTAAAAATAATCAAATGCTTTTGTTGATACATTCGAGTAATTAAACGTTTAACAATTATTAAACTATATTTTTTGTCATAACCTAAATTTTCCATAGGCTCATAAAGAATCGATTTATTTAACCCATGATCATGAGCAAGTGCATAAATGTATTCCTGAAAGAGAAGTGGGTATAGGAAGTCCCGTTCTCGCGATCTATCTATCTTTAAATAGCCTTGTAATTCCTCCATTTGAAATTCGATTTGAACCAAAACCGGGGATTTCTTGGGTCATCAAATGATACGATACATAGGTACGATACAGTCAAAACAAGGTATCAAGGTATCATAGTAAGAAAAAAGATACCTTGGAAATGATTAATCCATGGATTCTCTCTTTTTCCATCCGATTGGTTCTTGTTCGTTATAAGATACCGAAGATGTTTAGAAATCCTTTATTTTTGCAACCCGATCGCTCTTTTGACTTTAGAATTATATTTCTCAATATACTGTTTCTTTTACACATTCGTCTCCGCACAGGGATATAATTAATAGAATAGTTAGGATTCAAAAAAAAAGTGAAGAATCCACTTATTAAAGTGATTTCATAACCTTTGCCCGCCCCAGGGACTAATATATTTCTAACGTATAATTAGATCGGGTAATTGGTAATTATTCGAATTAAGAACCGAAGCTCGTTGCTCTTTTTGTTTCCCTATAATTTGAGCTTTTTGGCTCTATCCATTTATTCACTCGATCCAACCATAATTGATTTTTTGTACCGCTCTAAGAATTAAAACTCTAACAAACTAAACAAATATTTTGTACCGATCCCGTAAGGGTTAAGTACTCTATCTTAAAGTTATTTATTTATGATATGAGTTATTCATTTATACGACATGCTGTTTTTTCCATTCGTTCCCTCTCAGGATCAGTCGGGGTCTTACAAACTCTACCAACGGTATGGACGAATCCGTTCCTTCATCCAAATGTGTAAAAGATTTTAGCCGCACTTAAAAGCCGAGTACTCTACCGTTGAGTTAGCAACCCAAAAATAGAATTATGGTGTGTAGATACGATCGAAAAAAAAAGAGAGATTGGATTGCACAACCCCATCAAAAACATTTTTTTATAGTAAATTATGAACATAAAAATGAACAGCTATAATGAAAATCTGAAAAATTCCCGGATAAGATAAATCAAATATATCCCAGAGAATTTAAGGAACCTATCGCTTACATGAAGTAAAGTCAAAAAAAAACTTATAGGGCGTGGATAAATAGATCTATTTATCCACGATCAATTATATTTTTTCAATACACTATTGTCAATATGAACGTTGAGAAAAAAAATTATATTATTATTATAATATTATAAAATAATAAGAACTTGTGTTGCATTGGCATTTCATAGATAACCTACCTAGAGAATAAAAAAAGTGTAGATGTCGAAAAGAAAAAAATAATCAAGAAGAAAACCTCGGGTTTATTCAATATCCATAAAGATACCATAAGAAAGCTCGGCCCCTTTTTTTAGTGGAGT